AAAAGATTACTTTTACTAAAAATAGCTCTGTTTTTTCGAAATGTAATGACTACAAGTGCTACTGACAATAATGATCCACACAAAAGGGACGCATAGGCCAGTATCATCATAGTTACATGCATTATTAACCACTCGGATTGAAGAGCGGGTACTAATATTGAAGATTGGTGTATTTGAGTTAAAAGCCCGGAAGTAGCAAATCCTTGGGTAAAAATAGAACTTGAACCGGTTATTATGCTTAAATAACTTTTCTTTTTTTTGAAATAGGGAACTATATGAATAAGGGAGAAACCCCATGAAAGGAAGATTAATGATTCATATAAATCACTTAATGGAAAATGACCCGAATAAATCCAACGCGTAACTAATAATCCTGTTATACAGAAAAAACAAACTACTGGGCCTTTTTCCGACGAATCATATAGTTGTACAATTTTATCTACGAAAAAAAAGTGTATTAAATGAATTGTAATTACGATTGAAACAATGGAAAGGGAAATATGAGTTAATATATGTTCTAAGGTTGAAAATATCATAAGAAATAAGAGTCTCTTAAATTGAAATTGGGAGTTGAATTCATTATAGGATCCATTTATCTTTTTTAGAAGATGACCTGCCGCCACCCGGACTCGAACCGGGATGCTCGAGCACTGCTTCCTAAGAGCAGCGTGTCTACCGATTTCACCATAGCGGCTTGGCTTGAACTTATGATAACTTATGAATAAACAATCGTCGAGATTGAAGAAGTCAATTCAGTATAACATTTTTATTTTCTTTTTCAAAAAAGTTTCAAATTACTCAAAAAATTAAAATTAATAATAATAAAAAATACTAATAATAGGTATTTGAAAGTTCGCTATTTTAGTTTAGGATCTTAGCGTCTGAGCGGTTTTCGTGTATTTTATGCTCTCTTCGAATTGAACTCTTGAAACTCGAAAGTTTTACTCTCAAGCAAGAGTCAATGAAGAGATAGAACTCAAAAATATGTTTTTGTTTTCATGTTTTAATGAACTCTTTTTCATTTATTGAATTAAGAATTCATTTTATTTTTCAATGAACATAAAAAGGATGAAAATTGACACATTATTCAGACAGAATATTCTGACTAAAGTCTTAATTGGGTTTATAACTGGAAATATATGGGGAATCTATTCTATATAGTAATTCATAGAAATCTAAAAAAAGGTTAAGTCAAGTGAAATTGAATCTATTAGTCTCACTAGAAATGAAATTAAAATTTCCAAATTAATTTTAAATACCCACTCTTTTCTAGATAGAGAAAAGAGGATAAAATATAGATAGAGAAGGGGGGATCAAAATATAAAATTTAGTATCGTAACTGTAACAAATGGATCGATGGGGAAAAAACCTCCCCATCTTGGAAATGATAAAATTTCCTAAAAAAAAAAAAGAATAATATATAAAAAAAAAAAAAAGAAAGAAAGCTAAACCCCCTTTATCTTGTATTTATGGGTTTGTCAACAAAGAAAGTATTACTATTTTTAGAATTCAGTAAAAACGAAATTGTTATTATATATAAAAGAGTGAACTGAGTCTTTTAAATATAAAAGAGTGAACAAAGTGCCATTTCATATGGCTTAGCTTAACTCAATAGATAGTGGAAATTCCAAATTTTTAGGAAATAAGAAATGGGTCAATTTTATTTTTCAAGTCCATTCAGATTATTCAAACTTTTGATTACTTAGTTTGTTTTTGCTGCACAAAAAAACTTTTTGAATTCCCTGTAGAAAGAGATTTTCCTAATGAAAAAGCTTTGAACGCTGTCCAATACCCCTTCCTTTTCCAAATATTTTTACGAATACGCTTTTTTGATGTAGAAATACGTTTTTTTGGAACGGCCATTTCAAATAAAGGGATCGCTTATTATTCTAGTTGGATGTGAAAGACATCTATTGTTCAAAACAAAATTTTCCTTACTATTCATTCTATTTATTCTTGAATGAATATTCTCTTCAGAAAAAAGAAAGTTAAAAGGGAGACAGATATATGAAAATCGCATCAATAAAATAATATTTCTAGTACTCTAAATACTAGAAATCGAGAAAGGCGAATATATGTTATTTTTTTTTTTCAAACTTTTTATTCCATAGAATCGCTGCAAAAGCCTTTTTATTCATTAGATTGATTAGTATCTTTATTTGATATTCTTTTTCATTTCTATCTGTGACATAGAAATCAAATTAGTTGAGTTTAACCTTAAGAATATATATATAAAGAATCCAATCCTCCATTTCATTTCCTCTTTTATTAACATTAACAGACCAACCTCTGGGAAAGGGTTAGATTTCATTTTAGAATTCGATAAAAAAATTAGGAATTACTCCGTTTCATATCATTTGACTAAATGGAATTTCTTGATTTGAATTGAATATTTGAAAGATTTAGATAAATAAAAAAAATTAGTTCATATCTTTACTTTTTTTATTGACTCCTTTCAAGATCCGGTCAACCGGAAACAATAAATTAGGAAATTAAGAATTCAAAAAGCTTTTTATGCAACAGACATATCCATACGGGTGGCTCATACCTTTCATTCCACTTCCGGTTCCTATGTTAATAGGGTTGGGGCTTCTGTTTTTTCCGACGGCAACAGAAAATTCTCGTCGTATGTGGTCTTTTCAGAGTGTTTTATTGTTAAGTATAGTCATGATTTTCTCAATCAATCTGTCTATTCAGCAAATAAATAGCAATTCTGTCTATCAATATCTATGGTCTTGGATCATTAATAACGATTTTTCTTTAGAATTTGGCTGTTTGATAGATCCACTTACTTCTATTATGTCAATATTAATCACTACCGTTGGAATTCTGGTTCTTATTTATAGTGATAATTATATGGCTCATGATGAAGCATATTTAAGATTTTTTGCTTATATGAGTTTTTTCAGCACTTCCATGTTAGGATTAGTTACTAGTTCTAATTTGATACAAATTTATATTTTTTGGGAATTGGTTGGGATGTGTTCCTATCTATTAATAGGATTTTGGTTCACACGACCTCTTGCAGCAAATGCTTGCCAAAAAGCTTTTGTAACAAATCGTATAGGGGATTTTGGTTTATTATTAGGAATTTTAGGTTTTTATTGGATAACTGGTAGTTTCGAATTTCAGGATTTATTCCAAATATTCAATAACTTAATTTATAATAACGAGGTCAATCTTTTATTTGTTACTTTTTGTGCTGTTCTATTATTTGCTGGTGCCGTTGCTAAATCTGCACAATTTCCCCTTCATATATGGTTGCCCGATGCTATGGAGGGGCCTACTCCGATTTCCGCTCTTATACACGTTGCTACTATGGTAGCCGCGGGAATTTTTCTTGTAGCTCGGTTTCTTCCTCTTTTCATAATTATACCTTCGATAATGAATTTAATCTCCTTGATAGCAATAATAACGGTGTTATTAGGAGCTACTTTAGCTCTTGCTCAAAAAGACATTAAGAGAGGTTTAGCCTATTCCACAATGTCTCAATTGGGTTATATGATGTTGGCTCTAGGTATGGGGTCTTATCGAAGTGCTTTATTTCATTTGATTACTCATGCCTATTCCAAAGCATTATTATTTTTAGGATCCGGATCCATTATTCATTCTATGGAAAAGATTGTTGGGTATTCTCCCTATAAAAGTCAAAATATGGTTCTTATGGGAGGTTTAAGAAAACATATACCAATTACAAAAAATGCTTTTTTATTAGGTACACTTTCTCTTTGTGATATTCCGCCTTTGGCTTGTTTTTGGTCCAAAGATGAAATTATTAATGATACTTGGTTGTATTCGACGATTTTTGCAATAATAGCCTGGGTTACCGCCGGATTTACCGCATTTTATATGTTTCGGATCTATTTACTTACCTTTGAGGGACATTTAAATGTTAATTTTCAAAATTATAGCGGCAAACAAAAAATACCTTTCTATTCAATATCTATATGGGGTAAAAGAGTTTCCAAAAGAATTAATAAAAATGTTCGTTTATTAGCAATGAGTAATAATGAAAATTCTTCCTTTTTTTCAAAAAGAACATATCGAATTGATAATAATGATAGAACTATGACACGACTTTTTATTACTATTGCTCATTTTGAGAATAAAAAACTCGATTCCTATCCTTATGAATCAGATAATACTATGCTATTCCCTCTACTTATATTGTGTTTGTTTACTTTGTTCGTTGGGTCTATAGGAATTCCTTTCAATCAAGAGGGAGTGGACGCTGATATATTATCCAAATGGATAACTCCATCTATAAATATTTTGCACCAAAAGTCGACTAATTCGACTGATTGGTATGAATTTTCGACAGATGCCATTTTTTCAGTCGGTATAGGTTATTTAGGAATATTGATAGCGTCTTTTTTATATAAAGCTCCTTATTCCTCTTTACTCAATTTTGACTTAATTAATTCAGTTGTTAAAAGAGGTCCTAAGAGAATTCTTTGGGAAAAAATGAGAAACGCTATATATGGTTGGTCATATAATCGTGCTTACATAGATTCTTTTTATACAAGATTTGTAACTGTGGGAACTAGAGGATTGGCTGAATTAACTCATTTTTTTGATCGACGAGTAATTGATGGAATTACGAATGGAGTTGGTCTTATTAATTTCTTTGTAGGAGAGGCTATGAAATGTGCAGGAGGTGGGCGCATTTCTTCTTATCTTTTTTTCTATTTATTGTATCTAGTGATTTGTTTATTAATTTTTTTTATTACTTTTATCAATTAGACTTAATTTCTTAACATTAATTAACGTTAATACCCCTTTTGTTTTGATTGAATCGAATTTTCTTGATTCACATTCCTATTCAGAGATAATAATCCTCATAAACGGGACTTTTTTTATAGCCTGTTTCTGTAAAGTTAAAATCGATGAAACGGAAGAAATATAAGTGAATGGAAAAAATAAATTCCACCCCCAAAAACCATATTTTGACTGTGCTTCAACTATATCAACTGTACTTGAACTGTTAGATAATCATAGTCGATTAGAACATCGCTGTTCTCATCACTATTACAGAACCGTACATGAGATTTTCATCTCATACGGCTCCTCAAAGGTCACAAATAAATCTAAGGGCATTTGAGTATTATTTATCTTTATCTTGATATTTCATTTTGTAGGATAGAGTGAAAACTTATCCTAAGTTCCCAAATTAGACCAACGGAATTCTGTTTGCTATATTTTTTAAATAGATATTTAAAAAGGTGCTTCGGAATTAATCTCATCTTTTAATTTTAAGAATGTCATTTCTGTTCGTTGATCAAAAACTTAATTTAATTCTTGAATAAAAACCTTTTTGCAACAACATCACATAGATATTTCAACCTATCATTTTGAATTACGAATAAAGAATTAGGCATTCCATTAATTTATGAATTGTCCCAAGAGTTTTATCTTTCTAACTAACGAAAAGATATAGGAAAAAAGAAGAAAAACAAGGATCTTTTTTTTTTTTGGAATTATTCGATTTGATTTCGTTCCTATTCTCCTTTCTCATAAAAAGGGATTTTAATCAAAATCAGAGATTACTTCGTTCTGGATAGTTATTTACTTAATCAGTGGATAGGAGCATACTCTGGGTCGGAATCGTGGGCAGTACTTCTTGATCATTTCTACAAACTTCAAGTCCCAATTCGAATTCCATTTATGTACCGAAATATCCTCGTGAATAATTTAGAGAATATCCACTACTAATCCTTTGTGTATTTTTGTCTTTCTAACCATCCACTCAGTTCAATCTCCCGTTTAAACCCGCTTCAAGTGATGATAACTAAGCAACCAATCTTGGGGTAACCAGTCTCTACTGCTTATATTTACCTTTACTTAATTCTTGTACATAGGAAACGAGACTTAATCTTTTTACTGCAAATTTGGAAGCCGTTTTCTTTCACTCATATAACTATCTGCTTTAGTTCATTAACCCAAATGATGACTAAAAAATGAAAAATCTTTTTTTAACCCTCTTATTCGAAAGAAAAGAACTAGGAAAAATTTTGTATTTCACCGAATCACACGTAGAGATATTGATAATACACATAAAGTTAATGGTATTTCATAACTAATTGATTGAGCAGCAGCCCGTAGACCACCTAAAAAGGAATATTTATTATTTGATCCATATCCCGACATAAGAAGTCCAACAGGTGCAATGCTTGAAATAGCGATCCATAAAAAAACACCAATACCAAGATCAGCTAAAATAATGTGGTATCCAAAAGGAATTACTGAATAACTTAGTAAAATGGATATGACTGCGAGGGACGGTCCGATACTGAATAAACGACCATCCCCTCTAGATGGAAGAAGGTTCTCTTTGAAAAGTAATTTGGTACCATCTGCTACAGCTTGAAGAATGCCTAAGGGGCCGGCGTATTCAGGTCCAATACGTTGTTGTATCCCTGCAGATATTTCTCTTTCTAACCAAACAATTACGAGTACGCCTATTGTGATTCCTAATACAAGAGTCAAAATCGGGACAAGTATCCATATAATCCCATAGACCCCTTTTAAGGATTCCAATCTGGAAAAAGAATGGATAGCTTGTATTTCGGTTGTATCAATTATCATTTTTAACGATCAACTTCTCCCATAATGATATCTATGCTACCTAATATTGTCATAATATCAGCCAATTTCATTCTTTTAACTAACTGAGGAAGAATTTGCAAATTGATAAAACCCGGCGGGCGAATTTTCCATCTCCAAGGAAAAACACTCTGATCTCCTATCAGAAAAATTCCCAATTCTCCTTTTGGGGCTTCAACTCTTACATAAAGTTCTTGTTTCGCCAATTCAAAGGTTGGAGAAGGCTTTTTACTAATAAATCGATATTCAAAATCATTCCATTCGTGATCTTTTGCTCGATCAAAACGTCGTATTTCTAAATTCTCAGAGGGTCCTCCTGGAATTCCTTCCAGAGCCTGTTGTATAATTTTGATGGATTCTGTCATTTCGCCGATTCGTATTAAATAACGAGCTAATGAATCCCCTTCTTTTTGCCATTGAACTTCCCAATCAAATTCATCATAACACTCATAATGATCAACTTTACGAAGATCCCATTTGATTCCGGAAGCCCGTAGCATTGGTCCTGATAAACCCCAATTTAATGCCTCTTCTCCGCCAATAATGCCCACACCCTCAACTCGTTCTAAAAAAATAGGATTCCGTGTAATAAGCTTTTTATATTCAGCAACCCCCGTTAAAAAGTAATCACAAAAATCCAAACATTTATCTATCCAGCCATGAGGTAGATCTGCAGCTAGTCCTCCGATACGAAAATAATTATGCATCATTCGCATACCAGTAGCAGCTTCGAATAGGTCATATATCAATTCCCTTTCTCGAAAAATATAGAAGAAAGGGGTCTGGGCACCAATATCTGCCATAAAGGGGCCAAGCCATAACAAATGGGAAGCTATACGACTCAACTCCAACATAATGACTCTGATATAACTAGCTCTTTTAGGTACTTGAATATTTCCTAATTGTTCGGGCCCATTTACAGTTATTGCTTCTGTGAACATAGTAGCTAAATAATCCCAACGTGTTACATAAGGCAAATATTGTATAATTGTGCGATTTTCCGCAATTTTCTCCATTCCCCTGTGTAAATAACCCAATATCGGTTCACAGTCAATAACATCTTCACCGTCTAGAGTAACGATGAGTCGAAGAACCCCATGCATTGATGGGTGATGAGGACCCATATTGACTATCATGAGGTCTTTTCTTGTAGCCGGTAGAGTCATAAGTTTTTACCCATTCATTCTTCCATGAATTGCTGAAAGTGAAAAGAAGTTTATCCAAAATAAAATAAGAGTACTTAAAACGAAAATGATTCTTCCAATTAACGAGTTTTTGTCTCTCTAATACTCAACTGACCAATTAATTCTTTATAACGTACTCTATTTTTTTTTTCCAAATAAGCTAACAGCCGTTGACGTTTTCCTAAAATTTTTCGCAGCCCTCTCTGAGATAAATAGTCTTTTTTGTGTACTTCCAAATGTGAAGTAAGTCTCCGTATTTTATTGGTAAAACTGAATACTTGAAATTCAACCGACCCTCTCTTTTCTTCTTCAGAAATAACCGAAATGAATTCATTTTTTACCATAAAGGATTCTCCCTCTTCCACTTTTACAGATATGGATTTGATCGATGAGTAATAATAATGCTAGTAAGTGAAATGTTTTCTTTATTTATATATGGAATCTAATAATCTGAATTTCTTTACGGATTCCTAATTTTATCAACTTATATTAATTCATCCGGGTTTAAATTAAATTAAAAATTTTTATTCTGAAAAAGAAAAAGGGGGGTTCATTTTTGCATGGCATCAATTAGACCTAAAATGGGGAAGATTCCCCATTTTAGGTCTAATTGATGCCTCCGCGTTTTAGTCGTTGTATCGTATATTAGAATGGCATGGAAGACGGGGCATGTGTGAATCTCCTTACTTTCATATACCTCCTATAAGGTATAGCATATATAGGAAAAAGGGTCTATCAACTTTTTTTCAACCGCGGATACAGATGTATCCTTAACATACTGAAACGACTGCCGTTATTCGTATCAAACCAATACCGATTCATACAAGCTAAATCTTCTAATCGATAACTAGGCCAAAGAAAAAACTTTAATTTCATTAATTCATTCTTATCTTTATCAAGACGATTCCCTTTGTCCAAAGATTGACTGGAGTTGTCCTCAGTCCCAAATATTGGATCTTTATTCCTATTCTTTGAAGTGAAAGAAAGTAGAATTCTCAACTCTCTCCGACGTCTATGCGATAAAATGTTTTCGGGAACAAGTAAATTCAAATCATTCTTATCAACATAGGTTTGTTCTCGATATCCTTGATTAGTTGGGTGCTTACTCTTATGAACCAATGAAATACTTAGGATTTGATACATCAAAAATTGTCCATCTTTTTTTACAGACAGACGGGGATGTTCGATAATAAAGATCCCCTTTTTGAGCACTGATCCACAAAAGACACTTCCATACTCCCTCTTATCCAGTAAGTCCACAAAAAGTCTTTCTCTTGGAATCGAGGATAGAACAATTCTTTGTGGATTCCTTACTTTAAGCAGGAGACTAAATAGTTCGATATTTGACATCAGTGTTTCCTCCAAATCATCAGAGCCCCATCCCACTTGACAATATAAATAACGTTGTAGGTAGAACCTATAGCTTACCTTCTCTGGTGGGTTCCTGTCCCGCTCTTTTTTATGCAACTTCAAAAGTGAACCTCTCTGCCTCAATCCTGTAAAGTACGCTTCTGGATCTTCTTCTTCTTGTTTAAATCTTAGACGGTACCCTTCTGCATCTTCTTCTTTAATTAGGTTTGCTTCGATGTTTTTATTTAGATTACCATTTAAAAGAAGTACTTTACTTGGTATAATCCATGGTTGGTTTTTATATAGATTTGAAAGTATCACAAATTCTGGGAAGAACCAAAGTCCCAGAGCCGAAGGGGGACGATTTAGTATTTCTTCATTCATTCCCTGCCAATCAAAAAAAGTGTTTGTAGGTTTTGGTGAATTTCTTTTGAGATTTTGCGGAAGCGTAAGATCCATTTTATCAATTATTTGAAAATTTTTAGTAATTTGATCACCTTTGGTATCAATTTTGATGCAGGACTCATTGATGCAGGACTCAATAGTGACTTTTTTTCTAAGATCAAATTTGAGAATTTTCCAATCAACATATTTTCTAGCGGTATTTTTTTCCATATATCTAATATCGCCATAATTAGAAACAAGGATACTCCACCATTTATCAAAAAAATTTTGTTTATGTGTGTTGGAATTATAAGAAATATCTTTGTTCTTTTTTACTTGTACTTGAAAACTCGATCTAGAAATAGAGGAGTCCTTCTTATTTTCTTCATAATTCAAATTAATAGATTTATATGCTAAAAGATCATATCTAGAGTTTTTTTGAAAATTATCTTTTTGGTTTTTGGACTGAATTTTTTCATATGAATCCCATTTGAAATTTGGATTTTTAGCCATACGACGCAGATTCACCCTATTTCTCCACTTTTGTGCTATTAATCCAGACCACCTAATACGAGATAAATCGTATTGATAATGTCCCTTTAACCAGTTTTTCCATTCATTCATTTCATCACTCGGAAGTTTCGTATGACTTAAGTTAAAAGGAATTATTCCTAGTCTTTTCAAAATCTCCCCTATATTAATGCTAATAAAAAAAGTTTGTCCCCCAAATGAAAAATTAGATTGGAGTTTCAACGAGTAGAGAATTATTGACCATTCATTCATTTGAAAAATCGGAACTTTCTTTAATTTAGAAGGAATTATTGCTTGTGTTTCCAAAGAATCCTTTATTTCAGTCTTAATAAAAAAAGGTATTCCCCGATATTGAAAAAGAGATTTGAATTTATCCAAGTTACTAGGTTGGGTTTGTGATAATTTGTAAAATACATATGCTTGTGAAAAAGAGGATAAGTCACAAAAACTATGTGAATTTTTCATATTTCTAATACTATCAGTTGACCTTTTTAAGGTTGAAATCGAGTGGATTGGATTTTTAATTTTTCTATTAAACCTTTCTTTATTTGCTTTATTAATGGGTTTATCCATAATTTTTTTTATGGATTGAAGAAAAACTAAAACTTGTGTATTGAGTCTGGCAATATTAAGAATTATATATATGTATATTCTTTGAACGAAAATTTTTATAAAACAATCTAATTGATAAATTAATCGGACATATCTTCTTTTTAATATTTGAAAAAAATTTCTTGGTGATTCAAACCTTTTAGCATTATAACTTTTTTTGGTAGGACTAATATATACCTCTGAGATTCTTTTTTTTTTATCTTTTGTCATTTCTTCTATTTGATTTCGGATTGTCCTTGTTCTATCAATAAAATCCTTCTTTTTTTTTTCTGTCATTGAATAATTTGTCCAATTTGTAGATTGAATTAGATTAAATGATTCTTGAATTTTTTGTATTTGATTGTCGATTCTAGAATCTTTTTTGTTTTTAATTTCATTCGATTCAGATACTTTTTTTAAGCTAATTTGCTTTAATTTGAAAAATCCTTTTCTTTTTAAAGCTCTTAGAGTTAATAAATAGAACCTTTTTCTTCTTCTTGCTAATTTTATTATTTTTCTTTTCAGTTCCTTAAAAATGGGCATAAAAAAGGAATATAAATTGGAATATTGGTATATGGGAGAACCAAAGGGACAGTTAGTTTCCTGTCCGAAAACTGTTAAAAAAACAAAATAATCTTTTTCCTTTTTCATTAGATTTTTATCGGAGGATCGTAGTTTAGATTTGTGCCAAGGTTTTAGACGGAAAGGAAATAGGATTTTTATCTGAATACCCTCTCTCCACCAACCTTCCGGAAGCTCTGTTTCCGGTAATGGGACACCATTATGAGTACATATAACATGCATTTCTTGCTTCAATTCTTTTATATCCTCATCCCATTCAGGAGCTTGCAATAATAGCATACGTCCAATATTTTTGGCTATTATCAATGAGGGCAATAGAAGATATTTTCTAAGATTAGATTGAATTAGTAACAGGAAGCTCCTTATGTCGTGCCCACCTAGATTGGTATCCCATTGTTCCGAGATGTACTCCCGGAATTCTTCCTCTTTTTCCTTCTCCAACGTTTTTTTCTCCACTTCCCTCATCGCTTCCTTTTTTTTATTTTTTATTTCTTCGTCTATCTTTGTTTTTTCGTCTATATACTCCACATTTTTGGATTGTACTCCCTTACCTGCCCAATTTGTAAAAATTACTTTAATGGTTTTAATGATTTCGGATATATCAAACAATATATCAAACAGAAAGTCGTAGAATCTTCGGATTCTGTCCAAAAAAAGGAGAGAATTCGGGTTTCTTTGAAACGCTTCAAAAATGACAACTTTACGCCTTAGAGAGCGCATAGCACTTTGAATTAGTTCTCGCTCAAAGTCCGGTCCTTCTAAATAGCGCACGAAAGACAATTCGTTTTGTTGGAATTTTTTCATCTCTTTACTAATCTTTTTATTTGGATATATAGGACCATCAATAGCTGCATCATTATCGTTATAAGTAAAAAAAACGGAACGTATGGCGTATCTGTCGGAAATTTTAGACCCTAATCCGCGATATTCTGGTGGCTCGTCTATGAATATATCTTTTGATTCTAGTGCTATATAGGAGACTAGTTTGTATGACCATCGCGGGACTATTTTAATTATTGCTCGCTGGTTAGCTTTTATTTTCTCATAATATTTTTGCAGACCTTCCCTTTCCATTGAGTCCTTTTGTCTTTCAATTTCTGCTAATAGTCTTTTAGCAAATCCATACGGGCTCGCTTTAAATTTTCGGGAGTTAGGATCTGGCAAAAGCATCATGTAAATTCGATTTCTACCCAAACTTTCTCTTACATTTACACTTTGTATCGACTTTTCAGGTTTAGGTGAAAACCCTTTTCTCCATGTTAACCGAGAGGTCCC